AGCGTTGGCTAGGTAAGCGTCCTGTAGTAAGGGGAGTAGTTATGAACCCTGTAGACCATCCCCACGGGGGTGGTGAAGGGAGGGCCCCAATTGGTAGAAAAAAACCCACAACCCCTTGGGGTTATCCTGCACTTGGAAAAAGAAGTCGAAAACAGAATAAATATAGTGATAATTTGATTCTTCGTCGCCGTAATAAATAGGAGAGAAAATTCTATTTCTTTCTTCGTCTTTACAAAAAAAAAATATAGGAGTAAGTTGTGACACATTCATTCAAAAAAAATCCTTTTGTAGCAAATCATTTACTAAGAAAAATGGATAAGCTTAACACAAAAGAAGAAAAAGAAATAATAATAACTTGGTCCCGGGCATCTACCATTATACCCACAATGGTCGGTCATACTATTGCTATCCATAATGGAAAGGAGCATCTGCCTATTTATATCACAGATCGTATGGTAGGCCACAAATTGGGAGAGTTTGCACCTACTTTAAATTTCCGAGGACACGCGAAAAGCGATAATAGATCGCGTCGTTAAGAAATGTTAATAAAAATTTAGATTAATAAAAATAGATTAGATATATCTATCTACATGCTTATCATTCATTAGTAGGAGGCAAACTTTATGTTCGAGAAGAAACAAACAGACGTATATGCTTTAGGTCAACATATAGCTATGTCTGCTCACAAAGCGCGAAGAGTAATTGATCAAATTCGTGGACGTTCCTACGAAGAAACACTTATGATACTAGAACTCATGCCTTATCGAGCATGTTATCCAATTTTTAAATTGGTTTATTCTGCAGCAGCAAATGCTAGTTACATTCTGGGTTCCAATGAAGCAAATTTAATCATTAGTAAAGCTGAAGTCAACGAGGGTACTCCCGTGAAGAAATTAAAACCTCGAGCTCGAGGACGTAGTTATCCGATAAAAAGACCTACCTGCCATATAACTATTATAGTGAAAGATATGTCCTTACCTGAATATGTAAGGAAAAACTTTCTTGAATGGTCAAAAAAACCTAAATGGAAAAATAAGTATACAGATGTGACGTATCATGATATGTATAGTAATGGGGGAGTATGGGACAAAAAATAAATCCACTTGGTTTCAGACTTGGTACAACTCAAAGTCATCATTCCCTTTGGTTTGCGCAACCAAAAAATTATTCTGAAGGTCTACAAGAAGATCAAAAAATAAGAAATTCTATCAAAAATTATATACAAAAAAATATGAGAATAGCTTCCGGCGTCGAGGGAGTTGGACGTATAGAGATTCAAAAAAGTATCGATCTTATACAGGTCATAATCTATATGGGATTCTCAAAGTTATTAATAAAAAGTCAGACGCGAGAAATCGAAAAATTAAAGAGGAATTTACAAGAAGAATTACAGATGAATCTACAAAAAGAATTTCATTGGGTGAACCGAAAACTTAACATTGCTATCACAGAAATTGAAAAACCTTATGGAAACCCTAATATTCTGGCAGAATTTATAGCCAACCAATTAAAGAATAGAGTTTCAGTTCGCAAAGCAATGAAAAAGGTTATTGAATTAACTGAAAAAGAAGGTACGAAAGGAATTCAAGTACAAATAGCAGGGCGTATCAATGGAAAAGATATTGCACGTGTCGTATGGATCAGAGAAGGTAGGGTTCCTCTACAAACCATTCGAGCTAAAATTGATTATTGCTCCTATACAGTTCGAACTATCCATGGGGTATTAGGCATCAAAATTTGGATATTTATAGACGGGGAATAATAAACCTTTCCCTACCTTTCTCTTCTATCCATCGCTGGAACAAAATAAGTTCCTTCCTTCTTTTTCTGTTCAATCAAAACCAAAACGAACAATTCTCATTCTTAATTCTTCTTAATTCTATAGGGTTGAATAAAAATTCAATTGATGATTTGATATAATTGCTATGCTTAGTGTGTGACTCGTTGGGTTTTTTAGGATTAGGGTGAAAAAAAGACCAACCCCTTACTTTAGTCTAAACTAATAACTATAGAACTAATAACCAACTCATCACTTCACATTATCTGGATCCAAAGAGCCAGTCAAGATATGATATATTGGTCATATGATTGTAGCAACTGATTCATTTTTTTGCATAAACAAAAGAAAAATCAATTTGATTCTAAGTTGTAAAGCGAAATAGAGAAGAAGGGTGTGGATAAAGGGAAGGGTGAGAGAAAGAGATAAAAAGACTATCAATGATATATAATTCCAATATAAATAATATGTAAGGTCTATGAGTCATCTCATAAAAGGCAATGTAATAAAGCATCAATACTGATTCATCTATAATGAAATGAATCGGCTTATCGAAAAAAAAATCAAGAGCTTCGGGCCAATAAAGACTGAGAGGGTTGACTCAAGAACAAATTTCATTATGAGCTCCATTGTAGAATTAAGACCTAACCATTAAGAAAGAAGCGATGGGAACGATGGAACCTGTGAATCCAAAAGATTCTATTGAAAACGAATTCGAATGATTCATTGATCGGGATGGCGAAACGAACCAGAGAACGATTCATCTATTCGGAAAAGTCATAAGCTAACCCTACAAATGAAATAGCGATTGAAAGAGTCAATATTCGCCCGCGAAAACTGGATTTTGTTGATTTGCAAAATTTGGGTCAATCAAATAGGATAAGGGGCAAAACAAAGTAAAGAGTCATTTTAACATTCTAATATAAAAAGTAATACAATATTATCTATAAATAAAAAATTTAGAAATAATTATTAATATGTTTAGTTATCTATACAAACAAGATATACAAATGACTAATAGATTTGATCTAGATTAGGTAAAATACATGATTCGCCGTATTACTCATTAAATACATGTATATCTTAAATTCAAGGTATATCTTAATTGAAATGAAAGATCTGTGAATCCTTTCTATTCTATTCGCGAGGAGCTGGATGAGAAGAAACTCTCACGTCCGGTTCTGTAGTAGAGATGGAATTCAGAACCAACCATCAACTATAACCCCAAAAGAACTAGATTCCGTAAACAACATAGAGGAAGAATGAAGGGAATATCTTATCGAGGTAATCACATTTGTTTCGGTAAATATGCTCTTCAGGCACTTGAACCCACTTGGATCACATCGAGACAAATAGAAGCAGGTCGACGAGCAATGACACGAAATGCACGTCGTGGCGGAAAAATATGGGTACGTATATTTCCAGATAAACCAGTTACAGTAAGATCCGCAGAAACACGTATGGGTTCGGGGAAAGGATCCCCCGAATATTGGGTAGCTGTTGTTAAACCGGGCCGCATACTTTATGAAATGGGTGGAGTAACAGAAAATATAGCCAGAAAGGCTATTTCAATAGCAGCGTCCAAAATGCCTATACGGGCTCAATTCATTATTTCGGGATAAAAATGAAGAATAGACTAAAAGGAAAAATAGACTGAAAGAAAATAGGTGAATAGCTGTCTTGGGGATTCAAAAAAAATAGCAAGTGCAGGTTTCTTTTTTTGGACAAACAATATTTCTTTTTTTTTTCTTCGCCTTTTGCCTTGAAAGAACAGATTCAAAAAAAATGATATGATTCAACCTCAGACCTATTTGAATGTAGCGGATAACAGCGGGGCTCGAGAATTGATGTGTATTCGAATCATAGGAGCTAGCAATCGCCGATATGCTCATATCGGTGACGTTATTGTTGCTGTGATTAAAGAAGCAGTGCCAAAGATGCCCCTAGAAAGATCAGAAGTGGTCAGAGCTGTAATTGTACGTACTTGTAAAGAACTCAAACGTGACAGCGGTATGATAATACGATATGATGACAATGCTGCAGTCCTCATTGATCAAGAAGGAAATCCAAAGGGAACTCGAGTTTTTGGTGCGATTGCCGGGGAGTTGAGACAGTTAAATTTTACTAAAATAGTTTCATTAGCTCCCGAGGTATTATAAAACGAGACCATGATATGGTTATAGTAGGGTATTTGAAAGAAATAGATTCAGAAATAGATTCAGATTCGTTAGTAGATTGTGTCTCACGCATATACCTTTAATCATTCATATTTATAAAAAAAAAAAAAAACAAGAAAAACATGTTGATTATATCCAAATTTTGAGGAAAAAAAAATTTAATTCATCATGGGTAGGGATACTATTGCTGACATAATAACCTCTATAAGAAATGCTGATATGGATAGAAAAAGAGTGGTTCGAATAGCATCTACCAATATCACTGAAAATATTGTTAAAATACTTTTACGAGAAGGTTTTATCGAAAATGCGAGAAAACATCGAGAAAACAGCAAATATTTTTTGGTTTTAACCCTACGACATAGGAGGAATAGGAAAAAGCCTTATAGAAAGAGAAACGTTTTAAATTTAAAACGGATCAGTCGACCCGGTCTACGAATCTATTCTAACTATCAACGAATTCCTAGAATTTTAGGCGGGATGGGGGTTGTAATTCTTTCTACTTCTCGAGGTATAATGACAGACCGAGAGGCTCGACTAGAAAGAATCGGCGGAGAAATTTTGTGTTATATATGGTAATCCTTGTAATATCCGAATTGGATTTGAGACTTCCTATTTATGAAAAAAAAAGGGGGGGCGGGTTGTCAAATATCACCCCTCCCCTATTTGTTAATACCCCAAATACCCCAAGGAGGAGGAAATGACTCAAAAAGAACTAAAATGTATTCATGAGGGTTTAATTACGGAATCACTTCCCAATGGTATGTTCCGAGTTCATTTAGATAATGGAGATCTGATTATAGGTTATATTTCAGGAAAGATCCGACGTAGTTTTATACGGATACTTCCAGGCGATAGAGTCCAAGTTGAAGTAAGTCGTTATGATTCAACCAGAGGGCGTATAATTTATCGGCTTCGCAACAAGGACTCGAAAGATTAGGTGTTTTTTTTTTCAACTTTCACATTTCTTTCGTGGGAATACGATTTGAGATGAAAAGTTTCAAGAAACTTATTTTCTTCCAAGAAGTAGATTCAGAGTTAAGTTA